CCAATGATCTAATTATAGGAATAATTGGAACTTTTGTATCAAGCTTTTTCATAACATTTTCTATTAGAAATGAATTTTCCAGCATTTGACTCCGTACCACTGAAGGATTTCGCCGTACACTGGAAAAATAACCCAAAAAGTAGAATGAATGCTCGGATAATTGGTTTATCCGGATCCGTCCTGGTTGAGACCAAACATAAAAATGACATTGCCATAAATTGATAAGATAGTATTTCCATTTATTGATCACAAGAGGGGTATTCTTTGAAGCCAGAATGGATTCTCCTTTATATCGAGCATAATGAATGAAAGGGTCCTTGAAAAACCATAGGGTAGACAGAAAATCCTTAGTAAAGACTTTTACAAAATATTCCATTTTTCCATAGAAATAGATTCGCTCAAAAAGGACTACCGAAGATGTTAATTGTAAATGAGAAGATTTGTTATGGAGAAAAAGGAAGATAGATTCGTATTCACATAGATAAAAATTATATAGGAACAAGAATAATCTTGGATTCCTGTTTGAAAAAGTAGAAATCGATTTTTTTGAAGTAATACGAATGTTCCAATTACAATACTCGTGAAGAAAGAGCTTTAATAAATGAAAAGAAGAGGCATCTTTCACCCAGTAACGAAGGGTTTGAACCAAAATTTCAAGATGGATAGGGTAAGGTATTCGTATATCTGACACATAATTTAAATATGGAAATTTATCCTCAAAAAAAGGAAATATTGAATGAATTGATTGTAAATTATAAGATTTTACGATTTTTGTCTCCTCTAAGAAAGAGATTAATCGTAGGGAAAATGGAATTTCCAGAATGACGGCAAACCCCTCTGATATTATTTGAGAATATAAATTCTTGTTGTACCCACAAAATTTATTTTTGTTAGAATCATTAGCAGAAATAATCAAATGATTCTGTTGAGACATTCGAGTAATTAAACGTTTTACAATTAGTAAACTAGATTTATTGTCAGAACCTATATTTTCCATCAAAATGGAGCTATTTAAACCATGATCATAAGCAAGTGCATAAATATATTCCCGAAAGATAAGTGGGTATAGGAGATCATATTGCTGAAACCTATTTAGTTCGAAATATACTTGAAATTCCTCCATTTTTGAAAATTCAATTTGAGACAGGGATAGGGGATTTATTGGGTTCTCAAATGATACATAGTGCGATACAGTCAAAACAGGGTATTCTATTCTAGTAAAAAAGTGAAAAACGAATAGATACCTCGAAAAAAAGTAAAACTCATCACCGGACTCTCTCTCTTCGTTTAATTGTTTTATGTTCGTTCTAGAATAACAATATAGTTCGAAATCCTTTATTTTCTCAACCCAATCGCTCTTTTGATTTTGGAAAAAAAAATATCTTTATCAATATACTCTTTCTTCTACACATTTAGCGCTACCCCGTAATGGAGAATAGTTAATAGTTAGGACTCATAAAAAAATCAATAATACTTCCTATTTTCATAGGAAAAGCTTTTCCCACATCAAACACTAATCTATTTTTAACGTCAAATTAGATCGGGTAATCATTCCAATTAAAAAATGAAAGCTCGTTGCTTTTTGTTTCCCTATAATTGGAGCCACCAGGCTCTATCCATTTATTAATTCAACACAACTTTGATTTTTTGTTCCGAGCCAAGAATTCAAACAAAGGTTTGGATCGGATCCAATAAGAATGAAATTTTCTTCGCATTCTCCATTGATACGACATGCTACTTTTTCCATTCATTCCTTTCTGGATCAGTCGTCGTCTTACAAACTCTATCGCTGGTATGAACGAATCCATTGCTTCATAAAAATGTGTAAAAAAATCGAGTCGCACTTAAAAGCCGAGTACTCTACCATTGAGTTAGCAACCCGAATGAAACTAATATTCAAAAAAAAAAACTAATAAAATCGAATGTGTCTATACAATAGAAATCGAAAAAAGATTGAATTGTATAATAAAAAAATCCTATGGAACGGAAATAAAAAGATCCGTTTATTCACGATCGGATTATATTTATTTGATACACTGTTGTCAATATTCATATTAATGTTGAGAAAAAACTACAATGGAGAAAACAATTATAAACTTTGAATTGAAAATGAATTTCATTTTTAATTCAAAAATGAAATAGTAACTAACAATTTCAATTTAATAAATGCCAATTGAAATTCCGTTTTATTTCATTTTCATTAATATTAATAATGTTAATAATAACAAAGTTCGTTTGTAAATTATAATAAAAAAAAAATTCGAATACGAAAATGGATTATAATACTAATAATAAAATAAATAAAAAAAAAAAAAACAAACAATTATGTTGAATTGGCACTACAAAATTAATCGACATAGATCCAAAAGGGTGTATCCGAAAATTAAGGAAAAAAGGGGGTAGAGATCCGATTTATTCAATCAATTAATATTAATTAATAATTGAATCAATACAATCTCAATATGGCCTAAATAATTAACCTAACCCCCTTTTTCTTTTTTATTTCTTCAGAGAATTCCAATGAAAACCACCTCAATGAGAGTAATGTATTTATAAACCCAATTACTTGATTTATTGATATGTTCTTTTTTTTCTATCCGTTTTCTATTTAGATAGATAAATAGAAATCGATTTTTGCGGTTGTAGAAAACATCATTCTTATAGTATAGCAATAATAAATGAAAAAAAAAATGAGGTATGAATAGATAGCGGGGGGATAAGAGAGATAAAGGGTTATATAAATATATATATATAAGTTATCCACACCCTCTTTTTTTTATTATTTATTTCATTAATTGACTTTCGTTTGTTGATTAGGGCAAAGTTCCATAAAAACACCCGCCCTTTGTGAAATATCCTGAACAGTTCCTGTAGGTTGAGCGCCCTTTTCAAGGAAATCGAGAATAACAGGAATATTTAAATAGGTTTGATTCTTTATCGGATCATAAAAACCCACTTTCCGAAGATCTCTTCCCTCTCGTCGGGATCGAATATCAATTGCAACAATTCGATAAACGGCTCATTGGGATAGATGTATGGAGATGAACAATACACCCCCCCTAGAAACGTATAAGAAGTTTTCTCCTCGTACGGCTCGAGAAAATTAGATGATGCCCATGGGATATAATATAATTATTGGATGTCAAATAGATCCATAAAATCAAAAAATCAATTCGATTATGATTTATTAAGTACTTTTTTCTTATTCTTTTTCTTTCCCGAAAAAAAAAAATCACTCGTATTCGCAAACTCATAACTCAAGTTGGATAATTCTCAAATAACTCAAAACCTTTAAGTATTTCATTTATTGAGCGGTCTCTATCCCATTTTTTGTCTATCTTCTTTAGAATAGAATCTACTTTTTTTTATTCTTCATTCTGATAGAGTTGTTGAGACAATTAAAAAAGGTATTTACTTGTTCCAGGATCCCTTAGATTTTACTTGAATCGTTGGGTTTAGACATTACTTCGGGGATTTTTAATCGTTTCAAAAATGGCAGCAACATACCATTTTTTCTTTCTATCAAAGAATCATAGAAATGGATAATGGATTCCCGCAGATACACTTTTGATCGAAATCGTTTTACCAATTCCAACAAATTGAATTAATTAATTCATTTTGATTTTGAAACTTAATCGAATTGGATCCTTTCGATTTCTATATATATAGATAGAGAATCTATTTACGAAGTTGTTTAAATTTATTAATTTTCACTAACCCTAGATACTTGCTCCTGAAAAATGGATCAACTCGAGCTCCATCATGTACTATTACTATTTCCATCATCAACCCCCCCCCCCAAAAAAAAAAAAAACGAGTTCGATATGGAACAGAACAAATGATGTCGAGCCAAGAGCATCCTCATTTCTATATATTCATTTCTATATAATATAAAAATAATGGATTAAGAATCCACAGCTAATTGAATCATGTATTTCAAGTCGCACGTTGCTTTCTACCACATCGTTTCAAACGAAGTTTTACCATAACATTTCTCTGGTTTGGAGCCAGTATGTAATTATGAAATCATGAATAGTCATTGATTCAGTCGATACATAGTAATCTATATGTTTTCTGAATAGGTAATTTCTAAAGAAAATAAAGAAGTCTCATCAAAAATCAAAATGAAATCGATCTTTTATTTTATTGTTTATTGTATGACTTTCTATTTTCTTTTTGATTTCATTTCGATTTTATTTATTTATTTATTTTTAACATCTAAAAGATTCTATTAAATAACATGAATACAAATAAATAAGTTTAAATAAGTTCTTTATTGAATATGAATATACATCTTAAAAGTAACTCAATTTAGAGACGGATCATTAAAAATAAGAAACAAAAAATCACGTTTTAGCCAATATTATAGATTGTTAAACCGAAAGTTTCTTAAAAAAGGGCAATCTTTATTCTAATAGAATATTTGTACTCTCATATAATATCTAGATCTATATATCTAGATATATCATGCATAGATATGCTCTGGGACGGAAGGATTCGAACCTCCGAATAGCGGGACCAAAACCCGTTGCCTTACCGCTTGGCCACGCCCCATTTCGAATTTCTATTCGACACTAATAAACACTAAGATTAGTCTAATATTAGTATTGGTTGTTCGTCAATTCCAGTTCAAATATCGAAATAGCTATATCGATAGAATGTTGCGAGGCTTTTGATATGTGTAGATATAGAATGAAACGGAAATTCTTGATCATTACATAGAATGCAATTAAGATATTGTATGAAAGTATCATTTCTTATATTCTATCTTAAAGAACAAAATGTTTGCTATGCTTAATATCTTTAGTTTGGTCTGTATTTGTATTAACTCTGCCCTTTATTCAAGTAGTTTTTTATTCGCGAAATTACCGGAAGCCTACGCTTTTTTGAATCCAATTGTAGATATTATGCCAGTAATACCTTTACTCTTTTTTCTCTTAGCTTTTGTTTGGCAAGCTGCTGTAAGTTTTCGATAAGATCTTTCATTTTTATACTATCTTAGACTCTTAGAAAAATTCATAATTTATTCGAAAAAAAAAATTCTAACATTCTAACAATTGATAAGATCAGATAAGTCTTACAGTATGAATCTTCAATTCAAATATTGAAATTTTTTTATACCCAAGAAAAGCTGGACCATCTCATTTCATCTACCCCCCCTTCCATTGAAAATGAAAAAAAAAATTCGATTTGAGTCCCCCACCAATATGGAATTGTGGGTATGAAAATTTTTATAATATAATTAACGGACTCGGCTCTTATTACAAATAAATTTATGAAAATTCCTTTCTATTCTATTTCTCGAAACAACATCATTTCTTAGTGTCAAAAGAAACATAATGTATAGTATAGGAAAATCTATTCTCTTTTTTTTTTTTTTAATTGATCTTGGAGATTGTGTAATGCTTACTCTAAAACTATTTGTTTACACAGTAGTGATATTCTTTGTTTCTCTTTTCATCTTCGGATTCCTATCTAACGATCCAGGACGTAATCCGGGACGTGAAGAATAAAAAATAAGATTTTTTTATTCTCCTTTCTTTGATTCTTAGAATTGGATCTATTTTACATTTTTCATTTGAATATTGAATATAATTTTCACTATGAATTAGAATTCAAATTTGAATTCATTAGAATTCAATTGAAATAATATAATATTTGAATATTGAATATATTTAATTAATATATATTTTATTTAATTAATATATATTTAATTAATAATATGGAATCTATTTTAATAATAGAAATCGAATTGAATTAATAATCAATTTCCTATTTATTTCTTATTTCTATTGAATAATTTATTTCTTATTTCTATTGAATAAATTGAATAATAAAAAAATCAAACAAAGAAAATCTATAAATTCAAGAGATAAAGAACAAATCATCGACGGAAACGGAAAGAGAGGGATTCGAACCCTCGGTACGAAAATTTCGTACAACAGATTAGCAATCCGACGCTTTAGTCCACTCAGCCATCTCTCCCAAATTGAAAAAAAAAAATAGAATTCCTATGTTACATTATACAAACAAAAAAGAGAGATTGAAAAAGCTCCTCCTTTCTTTCTATCTTATCTCTCTTTGACTTATTTTATTCTTCTATTTTTTATAGTTTTTCTATTTATTCTATATTAAATTAATTCTATATTAGGATATCCAATTCTATTTAAGATATAAAAAAGAAAAAGATTATATAAATAGATAAATAGAAATCCATATCGAAAATAGAATAATAAATATTGTATAAAAGAAAATAGAATTCTAATAAATAATAAAAAAATACCCTTTTTTTGTTTGTTCGAAGGGATCGTGTTTTTTTTTTTCTATAGCCCGGCCAGATCGGTACCTAGCCGGGCTTTTTTTTGTTCTCATGAATCCCGTGAATCAAATTGATTTGATCTGAAAAAATACTTGTTATTGAAACAAGATCAAACATAAGAAAAACTTTTTTATTCTTATGAGATCGAACCAAAATGATAGAAGATCCAAATCCCATTTCTTATTATTCTTTATTTTATTCTTTATTTTTTCCAGCAAAGTACCCGTACCTAAAAATGGAAAAAAAAAAAAGCAAATACGAATAAAAAAAAGAATGGAGATTCTTTTACAATGCATTTTCTTTTTATGTTATGACGAAAATAATTTTGTCAAGATGTATTTGTCAAAACACCGTCAACAAAACAAAAAAGGACTCCCTTTTTCTTGATTTCATTAGGTCCCCTTTACGAAAGAAAACACGTCAAAAATTTTCATGATTCTTTTATTATGATCCTTTTTTTGATTCCGACTGATTCCCCTGTTCGACAAAAGATTCGTTTATATACAATAATCCTATTGTAGCGGGTATAGTTTAGTGGTAAAAGTGTGATTCGTTCTATTGACCCCTTAATAGTTAAAGGGTCCCTCGTTTGATTCATATTCCGATCACAAACTTATTTCTTAAAAGGATTTAATCCTTTCCCTCTCAACGAACGATTCGAGGAAGAATATACATTATCGTAATTTGTATGCATATCCAATCCAAATCAATTCGAAATTGAAAAATGGAATTATGAAATTACGAAACATAAAAGTTTTTTGAATTGGATCACACTACTCACAATTTTTTGAGTATGAGTAAGGGATCCATGGATAAAGATATAGAAAGTTTATTTCTAATCGTAACTAAATCTTCAATTTTTTTTTATTTGTATATGATAAATTGAAGCAAACTAGCTATTAAATGATTTCTTTAGTTTACTATAGACATCAACATATGTTATGTATTTTAGCTCGGTGGAAAAAAATGCTTTTCCTAAGGATTCTTTCAAATCGAAAAGAAATAGCGAACGAAGTAAGTAGAAAAAGAATTGTTATAATTTTTCCTCCTCTTCTATTTCTATAGGGATCATCTAAAAAGCGGGATGTTTTGAATGCATTCAGAACGAAAGGCTGACATAGATGGTATGGGTAGAATTCATTTTATTTTGTCCACACCTTCTCCATTTGTTAAATTTATCT